CGGGAGAAATACGATCGAGGGGAGCTAATTCGAATCCCTCAGGTAGAATAAGAACAGCTCCCACATTCAAAGACCCCTTTTTCCCATTAGCAAGAACTTGTTTCAGTTGCATATCATAAGGTATTCTAACAACTGCCTCAAATACAGTATCGGGAAGGACCGCTTGTGGAACCTCAACATCTACGGGCTTATTAGCTAAATGGCAATTGGCACATACAATACGCCCAGTAGCTTCTCGTGGATTTTCATAGCCCTGCTGCGCAAAAATGGGATATGCATATGAAGTAGATGTCTGAGTTATTACATATATCATGATAGATAGAGAAATCGATCGAGTCATCTGTTCCTTTATCCAAGAAAAGGTATTTCTATTTTGCATGGTCCAATCATTGAGCACGAAAATTTCTACAATAGATTAGGTAGGTTGCTAGTATAGTTCCCTATCTCTGATTCTGTTATTGTTATTGTACTGGAATCATTTGACTGTAATACAGGAGGATTTCCCTAGGTGGGTAGAAATAGAAAAAAGTTAGTAAGATTTTGAATGGTTTGTTTCTGGAAGAAGTAACAAACATTCTAATTGAGTTAATATCCGTGTATCGTTCCTTAGTCATTCATTGAATGATAAATCACTACAAGTGACGGAGATACGCTATTTAAATAATGGAAGATCCAATATTTCAAAATTGTATCTAGAATGACTGGGAAAGTGGAAACAAGAATCGCTAGAATTTGATCGTTATGATCAAATCCAAAATCTTTGGAGACAGAGCCAATCATGAGTTCCCATCCATGGGGCGAGTGGAATCCGATACATAAATCAGTTAATAAAATAATAGAAAAGGCTTTGATTGTGTCGCTTAAGTTATAGAGGAATTCCTGAACCCAAAAATTTAGAATGACAAGTTCTTCATTACCCAGAATCGAATAGCCGCTTAGAATAGCGAAACATATTATATTTGTTGCGAAGTGTAATATGCTATGGATATGATTCTCATTATCCATTTTGACCAATTGTATCATTTCTTTGTGGATTCCTATACGAAGATTTTCTACATGTGTCTCCGGGTACTCCTTTATCATTTCGTCCAAAAGGAATAGTTCCTCTAATTCTATGAATTTTTCTAGAACATTCTTTTCTTGAATATTATTCAAGAAAGTTTCGGATTGTTTCGTATTCCACCAATTTGTAACCCAAGATTCCAGACTTTTTTGGACTAAGAGATCGATCCACCAGGGCAAAAAAACTATAGATGCAAGATATGGGAGGTTAGTGAATGCTTTTTTTTGTGGCATTTTCTTTTAAATCTGGGAATTGCTAATGAAACCACCCCATTCGTCGAATCTATCCAATTTGCTATTTCTATGAAATATCGGTTCTATAACAAGGTATCAAACCTATACCTAACTTAGGAGTTTGCCCCCCCTTTTTTTATGTTTGTCCTTGAATCTAGAAATAGGATGAGGTTCCGCGTCGAAGTGGAATGAAGAAATAAAAAAAGATTGTTTCCGGGTATTTCAATTGGTCAAATTTGAAGCAATTGCATCCTTTCGATGAATTCCCGAAAGAACCACCTCAAGTCATGAATACTATACTATTCGGACTTCGAGACAAAAGAAAACCCTTAGCTTAGATCCATTATTTCGAAAAGTTTCGCTGGCTATGCTTAGCCTGGAATAGTTGAGGGAAATTTATAAAAAATATGGATGTGATGATGAAATCAAAAACGAGTGGAAAAACCAGAGAAAAATGCTAGTTATAAACGATCCACTCATTTGAGAATCCGGGAGCAAAACAAAAGAAGGGAAAAGAAACACCAAGTGACAAAAGAAAAGAGAGGTCATTGAATATAAGTCATCAGTTCAGTATGGAATCTATCAATCCCAAATATCGGAACCAAAAAGATGAATTATGGATTCTGCAATGTTCTGATACATTTGATGAATCTAGACTTATTAGTGGTAGATTCGATTTGTTGCTTGCTTGTTAATAATTAGTACGAAAGAATTGCGTTTCCATACAGATAGAAAATCGTTTTGTTTTGGTGGACAAAAACTACTTTGTTTTCTGGTTGTTCCCTAGAATATACATACATTTCCTTTTGCTCGAATGAGCGTTCTGAACAAGCTTCAGTGACAATAAATAAAAAAAAAATCGAAACAAAGAGGATTTCTGAGTGCCTTTTCCAATGTGGAGTTCATTTCACAATACTTCAATCGGTACACGCAAGAAATAGGCCAATTCTGCAGCTTTTTGTTCCATTTCTCTTGGAGTCAAATTCTCCTCACTCTGAGTCAAAGGAACGGCGCCCTGTCCTCTAATTTCCATATAAAGGACACAACGAGGAAAAAGACCTTCTTTCACCTCGATTCTAATCGACTGGACATCTCTCATAAGGAATCGAAGGAGGATACGACGATTTTTTCCAGGAAATCCCCAACGAAAAATAGACACTATTCCTTCTTTTCTATCGAATCGATCATAACCACTACCTACATTCCACGAAATGGTGCACCACAAATAGGTGCTAATGAAAAGACCTGCGATCCCATAGAAAGACATCACGAGCCCTTGTGGAAAAAAAAAAATTTGCTGAGATGGAAATAAGGATATCAGATTCCGACCAAGATAACTAGAAGTTCCAACCAATAAGAATCCTAATGCCCCTAAAAGAAGGATACAGGCCCAGCAGAAATTACTGGTTTTTCGAGACCCCGCTATAAGTTTTATCCATATACGTTCTGATCGCCAGTTCATACTAGATCCAGTTTCTTTTTATTGGAATTGAGAGAATAACCCAAATGAATTTTTACTTTCCTTTTTTTGTTCCAAAAGTAACTCTCATCAACTAGCACGATTATTATGTGAACCTTTAGCAGTCATTCATCCAATTGATTAGATAAGATCGAAAAAAGCATCCGCTTTATCGGATCTCACTATGTATATCTACATACATATAGGTAGCTTCTGTTTCGGTTTCATACATCTGCGGATCAATTTGAAATGAAAACTCGCTCTACTGAAAATGAAATGAATACCTTTATCCACAGGATGACGGTTCCACATACATAAGACAGAGATCTTATGTATGTGTTCGGAGGAAGCCGTGTCTTGTACCCAATTTCAAGAATCTATATTATGATCAAGTGAAGGTCTTGAAAGACCTGGATGGGATTTGCTTCTATCGGATCTAGAGAATCTTGTTCTTTTGAAGATGAAGAGATAAAGACGCCATTGCAATTGCCGGAACTACTAGGCCCACTAAAGGTACAAAAAGAGAGGGTAAGTTGAAAGTTGTCATAGAAGGAATACCTCGAGTTTCCATTTTTACCTGTTAGAAAGATCTCTTATGAGAAGTATATCTATTATCTAGTATAAGTAGATAATAGATATAAGTAGATAATAGAGTGTCAGAAAAAGTGGAGCAATTTATAGTCCATCCAAATTTTAGTCCGGGCCGGAGTCGGAGTCTTCCGTTCCAGATGAAATCCGCAGATTTCCGGAATTCGAAGCACTGTCCGGAGTATTCGTACTACTTTCCGGAATCCTCGGAACTCTTGAGGAGCTTGCCAGGAACCGCTTCAGAATACGCCGCTCATGGAGCGCACGCTTCGCACTTTCAGCCCGTGCTTTTTTGATTGCGCGGGCGTGTTTGCGTTGCAAGTATAATAGTTCGTCCGAGCCCAAGAGGGAAACCGATTCCCTAGAGGACGATCCTCGGGTTTCCATATCCATAGATGATTCTCTATGTGTCATTTCTATCTCTGGATATTTCGTTACAATATCCAGTAGTACCCGATCAATCTCCGCCATTGTGGTTTCACGGAAATCTCGTTCTCTTTCGAGCGCATTATAATCGCTCTCCAGGTGAGCTTCTCCGATTCCCAAACGGCGCATGGTATCCACTCTCGCCTCAATAATTCTACTTATCTTCTCGCTGCCCTGAATGAGATCGTTAAGTTCCTCAATCAAACATTGAGACCAGTTGCAGTCCCGATATTCCGCCCCAGTATCAGTCACGATCCCTGTTTGGTCCTCTTCGGCAATCCCTGATTGGTCCTGAGATTCTACGCTCTCAAGGAGGGCTTTTTTCTCAGAGTCTTGAGTTCCTGCTCTTTTCTCCGCAAACAAAGAAGGCATGGTCGAAGTGGTGCTGTGGCTTGCTTTTTGGGAAGAGAAACTCCGCCAAAGACGAGCTCCTCCTTGCCACGAGCACAGGGGCAGAGCCACACCCAGAATAACTAGCTTCAGTAACGTCGACAATTGCATGCGAATTCTCCTATTCTATTGGTTATGAATGTATATTTATTCTTCTAGTATGAAAGAATAAACCTAAATTAAAACGGAACTAAATCTCGAGTATGAAAGAATAAACCTAAATTCAGACTGAACTAAATCATCTTTATATGATATTTATACTCTATCAATATCTCTTAATGGCAACAGAAAATCGCGCCAGAGGGAAGTTGCAACTATTCAATATGGACTTGATTACGTAATTACTCGATCGTTCGAATTCCGGATCTTCAATCGAACAATGTTTCTAGTAGAGAATTATTGCATTATCCCTCAGGCGGACCGCCGATTACGCGTAGAATTGAAATCCATTGGAGATTTGTTCGATGGTACTTGAGCTGATTGATTAGGTGCGGCTCATGTGTTACTCTTACTTAATATAGTATTAAAAAAAAGGCTTCGTGTCAATTCGCCAAGGTCAAAACTCTCAATAGAAAATTGGAAATCAAGAAATCAAATCAAAACGATGAGCTCATTCCATCGAGCTCAATTAGAAAGCTAAGAAAAGGGAGAATAAGAATGAAAAAATGCTCAAATCAAAAAAATACCTGATCGGTCAATACCCAATTACCTATCATTCTAACTGACTCTCGTCTATTGAAACTTGACCTAGACTGGCCCGGTGCTAAATCGACCCCCCCTGCTTTTGCCGTGTATTTCCAGTGTTAATAGGTGGTTTTTCTTTACTCAAGGATTTCCAGTC